TATTCACCGAAGAAGATCCTTCTCCTTCCCTTTTTTCGGAAGAAAGGGAGGATCCGGACAAAATCGATGAAAGGGAAGAGATCCGAGTGAACGGAAAGAAAAAAAAAAAAAGAAAAGATGAACTCCTGACTCTTCTTTTTGATTCATGGGTTGAAAACTCTCTTGTGATTCTTCTTTTTGATTCTAACAAATGGAATCGACCATTTCGTTATATAAAAAACAATCAATTTCAAAATGCTGTAAAAAATGAAATGTCACAATATTTTTTTTATACATGTCAAAGTGATGGAAAAGAAAGGATATCTTTTATGTATCCGCCGAGTTTGTCAACTTTTAAAGAAATAATAGAAAAAAAGATATCCTTTTTCACAACAGAAAAATTATTATCTGATCAATTGTATAATGATTGGAATTTGACCAATGATCTAAAACGGCTAAACAAAACTGACGAGTTTATAAATAGAGTCAGAACTTTAGATAAAGAATCTTTTGATATAGGTATATTTGAACAAAAAACTCAATTGTGTAATGATGAAACTAAAAAAGAATATTTTCCTAAAAAATATGATCCGTTCTTATATGGGCCCTATCGTGGAAGAATCAAAAAAGGGTTTTCACCCCCTAGCATAAATCAAATATATATAAAAAAAAAAATGGGGGAATTTTGGATAAATAAGATTCATGCTCTACTTCTTACTAATGATTATCGCGAATTGAAACAAACAATAGACAAACTCAACAATAGTAGATCATTATTAACAAAAAAGAAGCTTTCTTTATTTCGATTTCGAGAACCCAAACATCAAACTATTCATTCAAATGTAGTTATAACTAAGTCCAGTGATCAAAGAAGTAGAAAAAGATCTATTGAAATAAAGGAAATAAGTAAAAAGGTCCCTCGATGGCCATACTACTTACTCGATGATTTGCAACTAGAGGAAGGAGAAACCGGCGAAGAAAGGGTAGAATTGGATTCTCAAATTCGTTTAAGAAAATACAAGTATATGGTCATTTTTGATGATAGCGAAGATTCTAATGAGCCTGATCCAGCAGGCGAAATCGCTTGGATACGTTATTTACCACACTCGGATTTTCGTCGAAATCTAATAAAAGGTTCTATGCGTGCCCAAAGGCGTAAAACGGTTACTTGCCAACTCTTCTATCAAGCAAAGGTGCATTCCCCTCTTTTTGTGGACAGAATAGACAGACGCCTTTTTTCTTTTTTGGACAGAATAGACAGAGGCCTTTTTTCTTTTTTGAACAGAATAGACAGACGCCTTTTTTCTTTTGATAGTTTCGGACGGATGAAAGGAATTTTTCAAAATTTGATGTCTAAAAAAAGCAAAAAATTACAAATCTCTGATTATACAAAAGAAAAAAGAAAGGTTGAAAAATACCAAGACGAAGAGAGAGTGCGAATGGAAATAGCAGAAGCTTGGGATACCATTCCATATGCTCAAGCAGTAAGAGGTTTTTTATTAGTAGGCCAATCAATTCTTCGGAAATATATTCGATTGCCTTTATTAATAATAGCTAAGAATATTGCGCGTATTTTATTATTTCAAGGTCCCGAATGGTCCGAAGACTTCAAGGATTGGAATCGAGAAATGCATATTCGATGCACTTATAATGGTGTTGAATTATCCGACAAAGAATTTCCAAAAAACTGGTTAACAGACGGTATTCAGATAAAAATCTTATTTCCTTTTTACCTGAAACCTTGGCACCGATCTAAGTTAAAACCCTTGAAAACACAGAAAGCGCAAAAAAATGATTTTAGTTTTTTGACAGTTTTTGGACTGGAAACTGACCATCCTTTTGGTCCCCCTCAAAAACTAAAAGGGTCTTCATTTTTTGAACCTATTTTTAAAGAACTGAAAAAAAAAGTGAAAAAATTAAAAAAAAAGTCTTTTATAGTTTTTAATGTTTTTAAAGAACGAGCAAAATTTCTTCGAAAGGTGTCAAAAGAAATAAAAAAATGGAGCATCAAAAACTACGAATTGGGTGAAACTAAAACCGACGATTCTATAATGAATAATCAGATGATTCGTGAATCACCTATTCAAATTCGATCTACAGAATGGACAAATTTTTCACTGACAGAAAAAAAAATGAAAGATCTGACTGAGAGAACAAGTACAATCAACAAGAAACTAGAAAGAATTCTAAATGAGAAGAAAAATGGATTTCTAACTCAAGAAAAAAATATGAATTCTAATAAAAAAAGTTATCATAATAAAATATTAGAATCATTAAAAAAATTTTGTCAAATATTAAAAAGAAGAAATACTCGATTAATCCGTAAATTTTATTTTTTTATCAAATTTTTCATGGAAAAAATATACATAGATTTTTTTCTATGTATCATTAATATTGCAAGAACCAATGCGCAACTTTTTATTGAATCAAGAAAAAAAATGATCGAGAAATCCATTTCCAATAAGAAAGAAAATGAAAAAAGAATTAAGAAAAGAAATACAAAAAAATTTCACTTTATTTTAACTAAAAAAAATTCCCTTGATAATATTCAAAATAAGAATTCAACAACTTTTTGTAACTCGTCCTCCTTCTCGCAAGCATATGTATTTTATAAAATATCGCAAACTCGAGTTATTAACTTCTATAAATTCAAGTCTATCCTTCAATATTATGGAACATCTCTTTTTCTTAAAAATGAAATAAAGGATTTTTTTCGGAAAGAGGGAATATTTCATTCTGGATTGAGACATAAAGACTTTTGGCATTCTGAAAGGAATCCATGGAAAAACTGGTTAAGGGGGCATTATCAATATGATTTCTCTCAGATTAGCTGGCTTAAATTAGTACCAGAAAAATGGCGAAATAAAGTCAATCGACACTGTATGACTCAAAAAAACGGTTTTAACAAATGGGACTCATATGAAAAAGAAGGATTAATTCATGATGAAAAACAAAATGATTTTGAACCTGATTCATTACTGAATCAAGAATATAAAAAATCATCTAATTTTAAAAAACATCATAGACATGATTTTTTCTCATATAAATCTATTAATTATGAAGAGAAGAAAGACTCATATATTTATAGATCACCATTACAAATAAATAGTAAAGAAGAGATTTTTGATAATTACAAGATAGATAAACGCAAATTTTTTGATATGCCAGATGGGCTACCTATTTATAATTATCTAGGAGAAAATGATATTATGGCTGAGGAGAAATTTCCAGATAGAAAATTTTGTAGGTGGAAAATGATTGATTTTTGCCTTAGAAATAATAAGGTCGAGATTCATTACTGGGCCAATAGCGGCACCAAGAATAAGAATCAAAAAATGAAGAGGGGTCCTTTTTCTTTACCAATTTATCAAAATTCAAAAATCAACCGATTCAAAAAAAAAAAAGATCCTTTTTTGACAAAAAAAAAAAGATCCTTCTTTGATTGGATGGAAATGAATGAGGAAATATTAGATCCTATTAGTTCGAATCCAGAACTAGAACTTTGGTTCTTCCCAGAATTTGTGCCACTATATAATGCATATAAGATTCAACCGGGGATCATACCAATAAAATTACTTCTTTTCAACTTTCATTTGAATGGAAATGAAAACATTAAGAAAAACATTACTGAAAGTAACCCTTTAATAGAATCAAAGAAAAAAAAAAGAATTCTTAGATTCGAGAATGGAAATCAAGAAGAAAAAGATCCTCTAAACCAAGGGGAAGGGGCTCCTCTATCAGATGAAAATGGAGGTAGATCAGGCATAAAAAAACAACGTAGAAAAAAAAAGGCCAACATGAGCCCCGAAGCTATAGAGCTTTATTCCTTCCTAGAAAGTTTTTTCTATTTTCAATTGAGCTGTGAAAGGGTTGGAAATCAAAAAATGGTCAATAATATTAGAGCCTATTGTCTCCTGCTTAGATTGATAAATCCAAAGGACGTTGCTATATCCTATCTTAAACGGGGAGAACTGACTGTGGATATTTGGACTCTAAAAGGGCGCACTCCTAGAGAATTAAGTACAAGCGGAACATTGATTATCGAACCGACCTATCCTTATCCGTCTATAAAAAACGATGGACAATTGATTCTATATCAAACCATAGGTATTTTTTTGGTTCATAAGAATAAATACCTTCATAAGAATAAATACCAAAGGAATCAAAAATTTCGAGAATGGTTTGATAAGAATCAATTTGATGAATCCATTTTAAGACATCAAAAAATGACTCAAAATAGAGACAAAAATCATTATGATTTCTTTGTTCCTGAAACTCTTTTATCCCCTAAAGGCCGTAGAGAATTGCGAATTCTATATTTTTTAAACTCAAGGGATAGAAATTATATACATAGAAATCCGGTATTTTGCAATCAGGTAAAAAACTGTGGTCAAGTTTTAAATAGAGGCAAATATCTCGGTATCGATAAAAAGAAACTAATTAAAATGAAGTTCTTTCTTTGGCCCAATTATCGACTAGAAGATTTAGCTTGTATGAATCGCTATTGGTTTAATACTCATAATGGCAGTCGTTTCAGTATGGTCAGGATACATATGTATCCACGGTTGAAAATTTGTTAGTTACAAGTCCATTTACATGAATTTTGCCATATATACATATATTATTAGGTAATAGAATATGTCGGCTATATGAAAACAAATAGATAGACGCGAGGATTGTCTTACATTCCATCCTGAAAGAGGATACTCATTTAATGACATACATATTATCAATTAGATCTATAAATGAATGAACAAAATCTTCTCTTTTTTTGTATTCCTATACAAATAAAATAAGAAGATTTTGTTCATTTATTTATTTTATAAAAAAAGTAGGAAGTTTATAATGAACTTAAGGTCATTCTGTATATCAAAATGACTAATATTATTATTACTGATTAATCAAATTCACATCAAAAAAGTTTAAATTATAAAAGGGGATAAGATTTTGTTTTATGGTAAAAAATTCATTCATCTCAGTTATTTTTCAAGAAAAAAAAGAAGAAAAGCGGGGGTCTGTTGACTTTCAAATAGTCAGTTTCACCAATAAGATACGAAGACTTACTTCCCATTTGGAATTGCACAGAAAAGACTATTCATCTCAGAGAGGTCTACGAAAAATTCTGGGAAAACGTCAACGGCTGCTGTCTTACTTATCAAAGAAAAATCGAGTACGCTATAAAGAATTAATTAGTGAGTTGGATATTCGGGAGTTAAAAAATCGTTAATTTAAAAATTTTTACTTAGTTTTTTCATTTATTGGATCTTGAGAATTTTGATAAACTTCTTTTCGTTTTCAGCAATTCATGTAAGAATGAATCGAGGAAAAACTTATGAATAGACCAGCTACAGAAAGAGACCTTATGATAGTCAATATGGGACCTCACCACCCATCAATGCACGGTGTTCTTCGTCTCATCGTTACCCTAGACGGTGAAAATGTTGTTGACTGCGAACCAATATTAGGTTATTTACACAGAGGAATGGAAAAAATTGCGGAAAACCGAACAATTATACAATTTTTACCTTATGTAACACGTTGGGATTATTTAGCTACTATGTTCACAGAAGCAATAACCGTAAATGGACCAGAACAATTGGGAAATATTCAAGTGCCTAAAAGAGCGAGCTATATCAGAGTCATTATGTTGGAGTTAAGTCGTCTAGCTTCTCATCTGTTATGGCTTGGACCTTTTATGGCGGATATTGGCGCACAGACCCCTTTTTTCTATATTTTCAGAGAAAGAGAATTAGTATATGATCTATTCGAAGCTGCGACTGGGATGAGAATGATGCATAATTATTTTCGTATCGGAGGAGTAGCAGCCGACCTGCCTTATGGCTGGATAGATAAATGTTTGGATTTCTGCGATTATTTTTTAACAGGAGTTGTTGAATATCAAAAACTTATTACGCGAAATCCCATTTTTTTAGAACGGGTTGAAGGAGTAGGCATTATTAGTGGAGAAGAAGCAATAAATTGGGGTTTATCCGGACCGATGCTACGAGCATCTGGAATACAATGGGATCTTCGTAAAGTTGATCATTATGAGTGTTACGACGAATTTCATTGGGAAATCCAGTGGCAAAAAGAAGGAGACTCATTAGCTCGTTATTTAGTCCGAATCAGTGAAATGACGGAATCCATAAAAATAATTCAACAGGCCCTGGAAGGAATTCCAGGGGGTCCCTATGAGAATTTAGAAATCCGATGCTTTGATAGAGAAAGGGATCCAGAATGGAATGATTTTGAATATCGATTCATTAGTAAAAAACCTTCTCCCACATTTGAATTGCCGAAGCAAGAACTTTATGCGAGAGTTGAAGCCCCAAAGGGAGAATTGGGAATTTTTCTAATAGGGGACAAAAGTTGTTTTCCTTGGAGATGGAAAATTCGCCCGCCGGGTTTTATCAATTTGCAAATTCTTCCTCAGTTAGTTAAAGGAATGAAATTGGCTGATATTATGACGATACTAGGTAGCATAGATATCATTATGGGAGAAGTTGATCGTTGAAATGATAGTTTATACAACAGAAATAGAAGTACAAGATATTCATTCTTTTTCCAGATTGGAATTTTTCAAAGAGGTCTATGGAATCGTATGGATCTTTGTCCCTATTTTGACTCTTGTATTGGGGATCACAGTAGGCGTACTGGTAATTGTATGGTTAGAAAGAGAGATATCCGCAGGAATACAACAACGTATTGGGCCTGAATACGCCGGTCCTTTGGGAATTCTTCAAGCTCTAGCAGATGGGACAAAACTGCTTTTCAAAGAGAATCTTTTTCCAGCTAGAGGAAATACCCGTTTATTCAGTATTGGACCATCTATAGCAGTCATATCCATTTTACTAAGTTTTTTAGTAATTCCTTTTAGCTATCATCTTGTTTTAGCCGATCTCAATATCGGTATTTTTTTATGGATTGCCATTTCAAGTATTGCCCCTGTTGGCCTTCTTATGTCAGGATACGGATCGAATAATAAATATTCCTTTTTAGGTGGTTTACGAGCTGCTGCTCAATCGATTAGTTATGAAATACCATTAACTTTATGTGTTTTATCAATATCTCTACGTGCGATTCGTTGAAATACAAACTTTTCTTTCTTTTCCCTATTCATTCTTTTCTTTCCCTTTAGAAAACAAGTTGAACGAATTGAATAGATATTCTTTATTATCCTTTTGGTTGATAAAGTAAATTAGATAGTTATATATGAGTGAAAGAAAGCAGCTTATCAATTTGCAGTAAAAAAAAATGGAGTCTCATTTCCTATGTACAAGACAAGAGTTAAGTGGAAATAAATATAAGCGGAAGAGGTCCTTTACCCCAAGACTGGTTGATTAGACAACCCAGCTTGAAGCGGGCTCAAAAGATCAACCGTATGGCCTTTGCACTATCCTTTGTATGAATTACCTACCATACATGTATTATCAAACGAAACGGGCGATTGAACAAAAAATGGGTGGATGATTAGGAACACAAAAATGCACAAAGGATTAGTAATGGAGATTATGGAAATTATCTAAAAAGAGATTTCTGCATAACATAAAAAGAATACTAATTGGGGCTTTAAATTGGTAGAAATGATAAGGCAGTACTTCCCGCGATTCCGATCCAGAGTATGCTCCTATCCACCCATTAAAGCAATGACTATCAGGAACGAAATAATCCTTTATTTTTGATTTTTGTTTTAGCCCCTTCTCTTATATCGGTTTTATAAGAAAGAAGAATAGGAACGAAAAACAAACAAGAGAAAAAAAAAAAAGAAATCTTTTTTATTCCGTCTTTTTCATATATTTAGCATAGATTTAGAGAGATATAATTTGTCTCATGATTCATTAGCTAATGTAACGTCTAATTCCTTTTCGTAATCGAAAATGATGGGTTGAAATAAACTATTTATTGATATTTCTGAAAGGAGTTTTTTATTTAAGGATTAAGTTATTACTCAACAAAGTCAAATTATTAACGGGTGAGATCAATTCGGAAGCGCCTTTTTTTATTATTATTTTAGAGTATAGCAGACGGAATTCCATTGGTATAATTTTGGACCCTCAAATAGATTTTGACTCTTTCTATTCTACAACCATAGCTAGCTAAATAGTAAATAATACTGATCTGGTCCTTAGATTTTTTTTGACCCACGAGGAGCCGTATGAGGCGAAAACCTCATGTACGGTTCTGGAATAGCGGTGGGAACAGTGATGTTATCACCGACTATGATTATCTAACAGTTCAAGTACAGTTGATATAGTTGAGGCGCAGTCAAAATATGGTTTTTGGGGATGGAATTTGTGGCGTCAGCCTATAGGATTTCTCGTTTTTCTAATTTCTGCCCTAGCCGAATGCGAGAGATTACCCTTTGATTTACCAGAAGCGGAGGAAGAATTAGTAGCAGGTTATCAAACCGAATATTCGGGTATCAAATTTGGTTTATTTTATGTTGCTTCCTATCTAAATCTATTACTTTCTTCGTTATTTGTAACGGTTCTTTACTTGGGTGGTTGGAATATTTCCATTCCATACATATTTGTTCCTGAGCTATTTGAAATAAATAAAGTGGATGGAATCTTTGGAACTACAATTGGTATCTTTATTACATTAGCTAAAACTTATTTGTTCTTGTTTATTTCTATCACAACAAGATGGACTTTACCTAGGTTAAGAATGGACCAACTTTTAAATCTTGGATGGAAATTTCTTTTACCAATCTCTCTCGGTAATCTATTATTAACAACCTCTTTTCAACTTTTTTCACTGTAAATAGCAAACAATAGACTTGGTTCAAGTTCAAACAAGAGAAAGAAACGAAGATAAAACTATTCATATAGATTCCTGATATGTTCCCTATGGTAACTGGGTTCATGAATTATGGTCAACAAACAGTACGAGCAGCAAGGTACATTGGTCAAAGTTTCATGATTACCTTATCCCACGCAAATCGTTTGCCTGTAACTATTCAATATCCTTATGAAAAATTAATCACATCGGAGCGTTTCCGTGGCCGAATCCATTTCGAATTTGATAAATGTATTGCTTGTGAAGTATGTGTTCGTGTATGTCCTATAGATCTGCCTGTTGTTGATTGGAAATTTGAAACTGATATTCGAAAAAAACGATTACTTAATTACAGTATTAATTTCGGAATTTGTATATTTTGTGGTAACTGTGTTGAGTATTGTCCAACAAATTGTTTATCGATGACTGAAGAATATGAACTTTCTACTTACGACCGTCACGAGTTGAATTATAATCAAATTGCTTTGGGCCGTTTACCAATGTCAGTAATTGATGATTATACAATTCGAACAATTTTGAATTCGCCTCAAAGAAAAACTGAGTAGGTAACCGCCCTATTCTATTAAATAAAGAGAAATTACCAATTCTTAAGGTTCCGTTTTTTTGGTTTAAATTAAAAGAATGAGATAAGGTCTTTCTCTTTGTTTGGCCAATAATGAAAAATTCAACTAGAAATTCATTGGTTGATGAGAATTTCGACTTTTTTATTAAAAATCTATCAATAGAGTCGTAATTATTTCGAAATATATACTTTCAAAAAATATCCTTATTCTTTCTTAATTTAAGAAAATAAAAGAATCAAAAAAGAAACTGTCCAACAATTGTACCCATATCATACCTAATAGATTAGAATTGAATTCAATTAGGAACCTATCATAAAATGAAAATAAAAAAAACCTTTAGTTTTTTCCCGGTCGGGTCAATACGATCATGAAAAGCATTTCAATTTATCTCCTATTTTACATATAATGGATTTGCCTGGACCAATACACGATTTTCTTATAGTTTTACTGGGGTCGGGTCTTATATTAGGGGGACTGGGAGTAGTATTACTTACCAATCCAATTTATTCTGCCTTTTCGTTGGGATTGGTTCTTGTTTGTATATCCTTATTCTATATTCTTTCAAATTCTCATTTTGTAGCCGCTGCCCAGCTCCTTATTTATGTAGGAGCCATAAATGTTTTAATCATATTTGCTGTCATGTTCATGAATGATTCAGAATATTACAAGGATTTGAATCTGTCGATCGTTGGGGATGGGGTTACTTCACTGGTTTGTACAAGTATTCTTCTTTCGCTAATTACTACTATTTTCGATACGTCATGGTACGGGATTATTTGGACTACAAGATCAAACCAACTTATAGAACAAGATTTGATAAGTAATAGTCAACAAATTGGAATTCATTTATCAACAGATTTTTTTCTTCCGTTTGAACTGATTTCAATAATTCTTTTAGTTGGTTTGATAGGCGCAATTGCTGTGGCTCGTCAGTAATAAATCGTTATAACTAGCAACAGCAAACAATCCAAATTTCACTTTCTTCTATGTTATCCCACCTATTTCACAAAAATTCTATTTGAATACTGTTCATGTCTAAAAGGGAGATTCTTTTATTTGATCTATTTTCAATACATTCTTTTGTTCCGTACTTGTTTTGGTCTATTCTAGTCAATCTCGAATCTGTTGAATTTTTGTTCATATTGAAATGAACCAACATTGATAAGGAGTTGGTCAATGATGCTCGAACATGTACTTGTTTTGAGTGCCTATTTATTTTCTATCGGTATTTATGGATTAATCACGAGTCGAAACATGGTTAGGGCTCTTATGTGTCTTGAACTTATATTGAATGCAGTTAATATCAATTTTGTAACATTTTCTGATTTTTTTGATAGTCGCCAGTTAAAGGGAGATATTTTCTCAATTTTTGTTATAGCTATTGCAGCCGCTGAAGCAGCTATTGGGTTGGCTATTGTTTCGTCAATTTATCGTAACAGAAAATCAACGCGTATCAATCAATCGACTTTATTGAATAAGTAGGAATAATAATCAAAATTAGAATATCCACCAATTTGAATTAGCATGTAGAATATGTTAGAATCTAGATTCTATTTACGAAAACGTAATCAATCAAAGTATCTTAGCCACTTCTCATGAGCTGATCCAGAAGTCCATTGATTAGAAAATTTCTGGTAAATCGTTGATTCATCTGGCGTTTAAATATATGATTCATTTACAAGTTTACTGGATCGAAATTTGATAACGTTCAAAAATTCATAGATCCCATGTCACATTCAGTAAAAATTTATGATACATGCATAGGGTGTACCCAATGTGTCCGAGCGTGCCCCACCGATGTGTTAGAAATGATACCTTGGGATGGATGCAAAGCTAAACAAATTGCTTCCGCCCCAAGAACAGAAGACTGTGTTGGTTGTAAGAGATGTGAATCTGCCTGTCCAACGGATTTCTTGAGTGTTCGAGTTTATTTATGGCATGAAACAACTCGAAGTATGGGTCTAGCTTATTGATATGTTCCGTAAAACCCACTTGAATACATTTTGAATACATTTTATTTTTTTACTGAAAAAACCCGTACTCAAAAAAAAAGAATAAAGATTCTATTTTCGAGCGCGGGTTTTTCTGGTCCAAGTGTATCTTGTCTTTACCACGAATTATTTTCCTTGGTTAACAATAATTGTAGTTTTGCCAATATCTGCGGGCTCTTTAATTTTCTTTCTTCCTCATAGAGGAAATAAGCTAATTAGGTGGTATACCATTTCTATATCCACCTTAGAACTACTTCTAATGACCTATGTATTTTGTTATCATTTCCAATTGGACGATCCATTAATCCAGCTGGCGGAAGATTATAAATGGATCAATTTTTTTGATTTTTACTGGAGATTGGGAATAGATGGACTTTCTATAGGACCTATTTTACTGACAGGATTTATCACAACTTTAGCTACTTTAGCGGCTTGGCCAGTTACTCGGGATTCCCGACTATTCCATTTCCTGATGTTAGCAATGTACAGTGGTCAAATAGGATCATTTTCTTCTCGAGACCTTTTGCTTTTTTTCATCATGTGGGAGTTAGAATTAATTCCTGTTTATCTACTTCTATCTATGTGGGGGGGAAAGAAACGTCTGTATTCAGCTACAAAGTTTATTTTGTACACTGCGGGAGGTTCCATTTTTCTATTAGTAGGGGTTTTGGGTATCGGTTTATATGGTTCTAATGAACCAACATTCAATTTTGAAACATTAGCTAATCAATCGTATCCTCTCGCACTGGAAATAATATTCTATATTGGATTTCTTATTGCTTTTGCTGTCAAATCACCGATTATACCCTTACATACATGGTTACCAGACACCCACGGGGAGGCACATTATAGTACTTGTATGCTTCTAGCCGGAATCTTATTAAAAATGGGAGCATATGGATTAGTTCGGATCAATATGGAATTATTACCCCATGCTCATTCTATATTTTCTCCCTGGTTGATGATAGTAGGCACAATGCAAATAATTTATGCAGCTTCAACATCTCTTGCTCAACGTAATTTAAAAAAAAGAATAGCCTATTCCTCTGTATCTCATATGGGTTTCATAATTATAGGAATTGGCTCTATAACCGATACGGGACTCAACGGAGCCTTTTTACAAATAATATCTCATGGATTTATTGGCGCTGCACTTTTTTTCTTGGCAGGAACGAGTTATGATAGAATACGTCTTGTTTATCTCGACGAAATGGGCGGAATGGCTCTTCCAATTCCAAAAATGTTTACGATGTTCAGTATCTTATCGATGGCTTCTCTTGCATTACCGGGCATGAGTGGTTTTGTTGCAGAATTGATAGTCTTTTTTGGAATAATTAGCAGTCAAAAATATTTTTTAATGCCAAAAATATTAATTATTTTTGTAATGGCAATTGGAATGATATTAACTCCTATTTATTTATTATCTATGTTACGTCAAATATTCTACGGATACAAGCTATTTAATGCTCCAAACTCCTATTTTTTTGATTCTGGACCAAGAGAGTTATTTGTTTCGATCTCTATCTTTCTACCCGTAATAGGTATTGGTATTTATCCGGATTTCGTTTTATCACTATCGGGTGAGAAAGTCGAAGCTATTCTAGCTAATTATTTTTATAGATAGGTTTTAGGAATAAAAAAAAGAAATCCTATTTAAAATGATTTTGAAAATGATTCGCTTTACAATTGAAAAAGGTGAAAAAAAAAATTATTTTTTCTGTTCTTAGGTTTCATTTTTTTTTTTTTAAGTTGAGTAAAAAAGAAAGAAAAAGTAAAAATCAAATTGAATTTGAATCAGATATGTTTGGCCTTTGTGAGAACCTTTTGAATCAAGTACAAGTAGCGGAGTGATTCAAAAGGTTCTTTTCTTGGCGGCTTACATTAAGTTTTCTTATGTATATTCTATGCTGTCCTATGTTTGTATTTGTTCTGCTTTTTCATTCAACTCGATGTTAATGGAAATGAACCATAGCTATGTAAACCTATTCCTAATAGATTGACCCCAAAATAGCATATCCAAATTATAAGAAAGCCCGCGGAAGCCACAATTGCAGAATTTACACCTTCCAAATTTTGATTTGTTCGGGTATGTAAATAAATCGCGAATATGGTCCAAGTAATAAATGCCCAAGTTTCCTTGGGATCCCAATTCCAATATGATCCCCATGCCTCATTAGCCCATACTGCTCCCGAAAGAATCCCTATGGTTAAAAAGAGAAACCCGAGACTAATAATACGATAACTCCAATAATCCAATTGTTGAACCAATTGATACCTGTAATAATTTCGAGAATAAAAAAAATAAGTGTTTAGTAAAACATTCTTTCTCTCATCCAGGTATTTCATTTCCCCAAAGGAAAATGCCGTATTTAATAAAATATTGCTTTTGCTAAAAATCTTTATGACTTTTCGAAATGTAATGACTAGAAGGGCTACTGATAATAATGATCCACATAAAAGAGCTGCATAGCCAAATACCATCATACTTACGTGCATCATTAACCACTGGGATTGGAGAGCAGGTACTAATAGCGCGGATTGATGCATTTTGGTTAAAAGACCCGAAGTAACAAAGCCTTGGGTAAAAATAGCACTTGATGCGGTTATTGCACTTAAAGCATTTTTATGCTTTTTAAAATGAAAATAGGAAACCATATGAATAATGGAGAAACTCCATGAAAGAAAGATTAATGATTCATATAAATTACTTAATGGAAAATGCCCCGAATAAGTCCAACGAGTGACTAATAATCCTGTTATACAGAAAAGGGCGGCTATCATACCCCTTTCTGATGAATCATATAGTCCTACGACTTCATCGACTAATAAAGTTAAAAAATGAATTGTAATTACAATTGAAACGATCGAAAAGGATATATGAGTTAATATATGTTCTAAAATTGAAAAAATCATAAAATAAAGATTATGAAAAAAGGAGAAGAGAAGGTTTCTCCATTATTATTATATGGAATGGAAATTCGGAATTTTTTTTCTTTTATTATAGGATTTATATTATACCTTTTTTATAAGACGCTATGCCGCCACTCGGACTCGAACCGAGATGCTCTAGCACTGCTTCCTAAGAGCAGCGTGTCTACCAATTTCACCATAGCGGCTTGCTCAAAATAATAACTCATGTTTTATTCATATTCAACCGTCGAGATTGAATGAAGGGGTCAATCCAATGCAATATTTATTTTGTAGGAAGCTTTAAAATTGATGAATAAAAACCGGTTTCATTTCAATAGAAGTTTGAGGGTTAAAAAAAGAATCTTTATTATCCTTTTTTTATTTAATTAAAAATTTCTAGTTTATAAAGTAAAGTAGCAAGAACGGAAGTTTTGTAGTTCCTGTTTTACTAAAATCGAACTTTTTCGTTCTAACTAAAAAACTCAAAAGTTGTGACTTCCATTCATGAATAGAGCTCAAAATGTTCTTTATCATTTCCGTTTGTTAATAATTCATTTTATTTACATATAATATTATTTTTATGAATGAATCACTGAATAAAGAAGATGGTTTTGAGTATCACAATTTAAACATGGCATCTACAGATTTCAAAGGATTTAAAAAAATTTATGTAATTTGCATAGCTTTGGATTGTCGTAAACATGTCTAATGTAAAAAAGTTTAGATTCCTATCATAATTGGGCCATCCTTTAAAATTAAAAAAGGATTTATAATTTAGAATTCGAAAAAAATGACTTGCTTCATCTTCCCATACAAACATAGGATTTTTTTTCACTTTAAATTGAGGCATTATTTGTGTATCCACTAAATAGGAAAAGGTCTCTTTCCCAATTGGGTTTATGGGAAGAATATATAATAATTCAGAGTAATACTACTTTAAAGTTACAAAATGAAAACTTCATCAATTAGTTTCAAGAACCCATTGATTTTGACTAAACTAAGGATCTTATATATCTTCTGCTATAATAATAATAAATTATAGATAATAAATACGATATAGAAAATAGAAATAAAACACTAACAAGTTATTATAATACACAAATAGGAATAGGCGATGGGGAAATAAGAATCCCCCACCCCGAAAAAAAAGAAAAGATGAACTCAACTAATTACAAAATTATTCAAAAATGAAAAGTAAATTACTACTAAAAAAATGAGTACATAAAATAAAAAAAATAATAGATAAGAAGAAATGCGACTTCCCCCTACGTATTTTATACTTTCTCCTATTAAAAAACAGGAAATGCCTAACCCATTTATAATTCCATCAAATGTTCGCCTATCAAAAAAATGGGTCAGTTCAGATAATCGTCTTATAGTTTTTGTTAAGCACATGTCGTAAAAACTATCTATATAAGCACGATTATATGACCAATTATAAAAAAAATTGATTATTTTGTCCCAAATTTTTCTATTAGGTCCGCTTTTCACAAATAAATTAAAGAAGTTCAAATTTTGTAAAGACGAATAAAAAGGATTATATAAAAAGGATGCTATAAATATTCCAAAAAAAGCTATACTGACTGAAAAAATGCCTTTTGTGAAAAATTCATACCAATCCACAGAATTTTTTGAATTTTGATGTAAAAGATCAATAGCTGGAGTTAACAATTTAGATAATATATCTAAATAAATTTCTTGTTGATTGAAAGGAATTCCTATAACTCCAATAAAGAGAGTAAATAGAACCAATAAAAGGATAGGAAATAGCATAGTATTATCCGATTCATGAGGATAATAAAAAGTTTTATTAGATTCAAAATGAGTAATAGTCAAAAGAGCCCCCCTTTTTCCTTTACTCCGAATTTCATATGGCTTCTTCCAAAACAAAAAAGTCTGCTGGTTATTATTAGTTGTTAATAAAGAGAATAAAGGAAAATTTCTGTTAATCGTTTTTTCCTCTTCTTTACCCCATAATTTTATTGAATAAAATAAACTACTTTTTTTTCCACTGTAATTTTGAAAATGAATATTCAAATGTCCTTCAAAAGTAAGTAAATAGATCCGAAACATATAAAATGCCGTTAATCCAGCTGTGAACCAAGCTATTACTGCAAACAGTGACGAATACATCCAACTATCATTCAGAATTTCATCTTTTGACCAAAAACAGGCAAGAGGCGGAATACCACAAAGAGAAAGCGTTCCCACTAAAAAAGCCATTTTTGTAATTGGCACATGTTTTCTTAAACCGCCCATAAAAACAAGATTCTGGCTTTTATATGGAGAATATCCAACAACAGCTTCCATTGAATGAATAATTGATCCAGATCCTAAAAACAACAATGCTTTAGAATAAGCATGAGTAATCAAATGATATAAAGCGGCTCGATAAGATCCCATGCCCAAAGCTAACATCATATAACCCAATTGAGACATTGTAGAATAGGCTAAGCCTCTCTTAATATCTTTTTGAGCAATAGCTAAAGTAGCTCCTAAGAGTACTGTTACTATGCCTATTAAAGATATTAAGTTCATTATGGAAGGTATGAATATCAAAATAGGTAGAAAGCGGGCTACAAGAAAAATCCCCGCTGCTACCATAGTAGCAGCATGGATAAGAGCTGAAATAGGAGTAGGTCCTTCCATAGCATCAGGTAACCATACATGAAGGGGAAATTGTGCGGATTTAGCAACTGCGCCACTAAATAAAAGAAAGGCACATAAAGTAAGAAAAAAAAATTGACCCTGATTATTTGAAATCAAAATAAAGTTATTCAGTAGTTCGAACAAATCTTGAAATTCAAAACTGCCTATTATCCAATAAAGACCTAAGATTCCTAATAATAATCCAAAATCACCTATACGATTAGTTACAAAAGCTTTTTGACAAGCATTTGCTGCAAGGGGTCGTGTGAACCAAAAACCTATTAATAGATAAGAACACATTCCAACCAGTTCCCAAAAAATATAAATTTGTATCAAATTAGAACTAGTAACTAATCCCAACATTGAAGTATTGAACAAACTCAGATAAGCAAAAAATCTCAAATATCCCTGATCATGAGACATATAATTGTCACTATAAATAAGAACAAAAATTCCAACAGTCGTTATTAATATTAACATAATGGAAGTAAGTGAATCAAGAAAGTAGCCGAACTCAAAAGATAAATCATTAGTGATGGCCCAAGACCATACATATTGATATGTGGAACTTCTATTAATTTGTTGAATAGATAGATCAACCGAGAAAAGCATAATTATACTTAACAATAAAATACTGGGAAAAGCCCACATGCGGCGAAGGTTTTTTGTTGACGTGGGAAAAAGAAGAAGTCCTACTCCTATTAAAATAGGAATAGGAAGTGGAACCAAAGGTATGATCCATGAATATTGATATATATACTCCATAAAAACGTTTTTTTCTTACTTAATATTGAATTGTTTTCTTTCTGATTCACCAGTTCTTATTCTTAACTTAAGAAATCCTTAACTTAAAAAAGGATAAAAAATGCTTCATTTCGTTTTTTTCTTTATACTTACTTCATTTATGAGTAAACTTTATATGAGTAGATTTGGATTTTGGAACAGTTTGATTCTTGTTCATTCTAATAAATGAGATTTACGCTTATTTTATATAAAAAAGTATTTGATATTTTTATTTCCGTTCTTTCCATATTATTATTAATATAACGAAAAAATTTGTGAAAAATAAAAATAATTTCTTTTTTTGAAAATAGTTTATTTTATAAATATTGAAATTTAGAAGTATAGAAGAATTCAAATTGAGAGGAATAAGATGAAGTAAAGCAGATTTTTTAAAAAGAAATGTCTTTCACATACTAGTATAGTACTAAATCATTTATTTTTTTCGAATGGCAGTTCCAAAAAAACGTACTTCTATATCAAAAAAGCGTATTCGTAAAAATATTTGGAAAAAGAAAGCGTATCGGGCCGCCTTGAAAGCTTTTTCATTAGCAAAATCTCTTTCTACAGGAAATTCAAAAAGTTTTTTTTCTATGTCAAATAAATAAATAACAAAACGCTTGAATAATTTTAATTAACTTTACTCTTTACTCATTAAATTATTTTATGTACTCATTTTTTTAGTAGTAATTTACTTTTCATTTTTGAATAATTTTGTAATTAGTTGAGTTCATCTTTTCTTTTTTTTCGGGGTGGGGGATTCTTATTTCCCCATCGCCTATTCCTATTTGTGTATTATAATAACTTGTTAGTGTTTTATTTCTATTTTCTATATCGTATTTATTATCTATAATTTATTATTATTATAGCAGAAGATATATAAGATCCTTAGTTTAGTCAAAATCAATGGGTTCTTGAAACTAATTGATGAAGTTTTCATTTTGTAACTTTAAAGTAGTATTACTCTGAATTATTATATATTCTTCCCATAAACCCAATTGGGAAAGAGACCTTTTCCTATTTAGTGGATACACAAATAATGCCTCAATTTAAAGTGAAAAAAAATCCTATGTTTGTATGGGAAGATGAAGCAAGTCATTTTTTTCGAATTCTAAATTATAAATCCTTTTTTAATTTTAAAGGATGGCCCAATTATGATAGGAATCTAAACTTTTTTACATTAGACATGTTTACGACAATCCAAAGCTATGCAAATTACATAAATTTTTTTAAATCCTTTGAAATCTGTAGATGCCATGTTTAAATTGTGATACTCAAAACCATCTTCTTTATTCAGTGATTCATTCATAAAAATAATATTATATGTAAATAAAATGAATTATTAACAAACGGAAATGATAAAGAACATTTTGAGCTCTATTCATGAATGGAAGTCACAACTTTTGAGTTTTTTAGTTAGAACGAAAAAGTTCGATTTTAGTAAAACAGGAACTACAAAACTTCCGTTCTTGCTACTTTACTTTATAAACTAGAAATTTTTAATTAAATAAAAAAAGGATAATAAAGATTCTTTTTTTAACCCTCAAACTTCTATTGAAATGAAACCGGTTTTTATTCATCAATTTTAAAGCTTCCTACAAAATAAATATTGCATTGGATTGACCCCTTCATTCAATCTCGACGGTTGAATATGAATAAAACATGAGTTATTATTTTGAGCAAGCCGCTATGGTGAAATTGGTAGACACGCTGCTCTTAGGAAGCAGTGCTAGAGCATCTCGGTTCGAGTCCGAGTGGCGGCATAGCGTCTTATAAAAAAGGTATAATATAAATCCTATAATAAAAGAAAAAAAATTCCGAATTTCCATTCCATATAATAATAATGGAGAAACCTTCTCTTCTCCTTTTTTCATAATCTTTATTTTATGATTTTTTCAATTTTAGAACATATATTAACTCATATATCCTTTTCGATCGTTTCAATTGTAATTACAATTCATTTTTTAACTTTATTAGTCGATGAAGTCGTAGGACTATATGATTCATCAGAAAGGGGTATGATAGCCGCCCTTTTCTGTATAACAGGATTATTAGTCACTCGTTGGACTTATTCGGGGCATTTTCCATTAAGTAATTTATATGAATCATTAATCTTTCTTTCATGGAGTTTCTCCATTATTCATATGGTTTCCTATTTTCATTTTAAAAAGCATAAAAATGCTTTAAGTGCAATAACCGCATCAAGTGCTATTTTTACCCAAGGCTTTGTTACTTCGGGTCTTTTAACCAAAATGCATCAATCCGCGCTATTAGTACCTGCTCTCCAATCCCAGTGGTTAATGATGCACGTAAGTATGATGGTATTTGGCTATGCAGCTCTTTTATGTGGATCATTATTATCAGTAGCCCTTCTAGTCATTACATTTCGAAAAGTCATAAAGATTTTTAGCAAAAGCAATATTTTATTAAATACGGCATTTTCCTTTGGGGAAATGAAATACCTGGATGAGAGAAAGAATGTTTTACTAAACACTTATTTTTTTTATTCTCGAAATTATTACAGGTATCAATTGGTTCAACAATTGGATTATTGGAGTTATCGTATTATTAGTCTCGGGTTTCTCTTTTTAACCATAGGGATTCTTTCGGGAGCAGTATGGGCTAATGAGGCATGGGGATCATATTGGAATTGGGATCCCAAGGAAACTTGGGCATTTATTACTTGGACCATATTCGCGATTTATTTACATACCCGAACAAATCAAAATTTGGAAGGTGTAAATTCTGCAATTGTGGCTTCCGCGGGCTTTCTTATAATTTGGATATGCTATTTTGGGGTCAATCTATTAGGAATAGGTTTACATAGCTATGGTTCATTTCCATTAACATCGAGTTGAATGAAAAAGCAGAACAAATACAAACATAGGACAGCATAGAATATACATAAGAAAACTTAATGTAAGCCGCCAAGAAAAGAACCTTTTGAATCACTCCGCTACTTGTACTTGATTCAAAAGGTTCTCACAAAGGCCAAACATATCTGATTCAAATTCAATTTGATTTTTACTTTTTCTTTCTTTTTTACTCAACTTAAAAAAAAAAAAATGAAACCTAAGAACAGAAAAAATAATTTTTTTTTTCACCTTTTTCAATTGTAAAGCGAATCATTTTCAAAATCATTTTAAATAGGATTTCTTTTTTTTATTCCTAAAACCTATCTATAAAAATAATTAGCTAGAATAGCTTCGACTTTCTCACCCGATAGTGATAAAACGAAATCCGGATAAATACCAATACCTATTACGGGTAGAAAGATAGAGATCGAAACAAATAACTCTCTTGGTCCAGAATCAAAAAAATAGGAGTTTGGAGCATTAAATAGCTTGTATCCGTAGAATATTTGACGTAACATAGATAATAAATAAATAGGAGTTAATATCATTCCAATTGCCATTACAAAAATAATTAATATTTTTGGCATTAAAAAATATTTTTGACTGCTAATTATTCCAAAAAAGACTATCAATTCTGCAACAAAACCACTCATGCCCGGTAATGCAAGAGAAGCCATCGATAAGATACTGAACATCGTAAACATTTTTGGAATTGGAAGAGCCATTCCGCCCATTTCGTCGAGATAAACAAGACGTATTCTATCATAACTCGTTCCTGCCAAGAAAAAAAGTGCAGCGCCAATAAATCCATGAGATATTATTTGTAAAAAGGCTCCGTTGAGTCCCGTATCGGTTATAGAGCCAATTCCTATAATTATGAAACCCATATGAGATACAGAGGAATAGGCTATTCTTTTTTTTAAATTACGTTGAGCAAGAGATGTTGAAGCTGCATAAATTATTTGCATTGTGCCTACTATCATCAACCAGGGAGAAAATATAGAATGAGCATGGGGTAATAATTCCATATTGATCCGAACTAATCCATATGCTCCCATTTTTAATAAGATTCCGGCTAGAAGCATACAAGTACTATAATGTGCCTCCCCGTGGGTGTCTGGTAACCATGTATGTAAGGGTATAATCGGTGATTTGACAGCAAAAGCAATAAGAAATCCAATATAGAATATTATTTCCAGTGCGAGAGGATACGATTGATTAGCTAATGTTTCAAAATTGAATGTTGGTTCATTAGAACCATATAAACCGATACCCAAAACCCCTACTAATAGAAAAATGGAACCTCCCGCAGTGTACAAAATAAACTTTGTAGCTGAATACAGACGTTTCTTTCCCCCCCACATAGATAGAAGTAGATAAACAGGAATTAATTCTAACTCCCACATGATGAAAAAAAGCAAAAGGTCTCGAGAAGAAAATGATCCTATTTGACCACTGTACATTGCTAACATCAGGAAATGGAATAGTCGGGAATCCCGAGTAACTGGCCAAGCCGCTAAAGTAGCTAAAGTTGTGATAAATCCTGTCAGTAAAATAGGTCCTATAGAAAGTCCATCTATTCCCAATCTCCAGTAAAAATCAAAAAAATTGATCCATTTATAATCTTCCGCCAGCTGGATTAATGGATCGTCCAATTGGAAATGATAACAAAATACATAGGTCATTAGAAGTAGTTCTAAGGTGGATATAGAAATGGTATACCACCTAATTAGCTTATTTCCTCTATGAGGAAGAAAGAAAATTAAAGAGCCCGCAGATATTGGCAAAACTACAATTATTGTTAACCAAGGAAAATAATTCGTGGTAAAGACAAGATACACTTGGACCAGAAAAACCCGCGCTCGAAAATAGAATCTTTATTCTTTTTTTTTGAGTACGGGTTTTTTCAGTAAAAAAATAAAATGTATTCAAAATGTATTCAAGTGGGTTTTACGGAACATATCAATAAGCTAGACCCATACTTCGAGTTGTTTCATGCCATAAATAAACTCGAACACTCAAGAAATCCGTTGGACAGGCAGATTCACATCTCTTACAACCAACACAGTCTTCTGTTCTTGGGGCGGAAGCAATTTGTTTAGCTTTGCATCCATCCCAAGGTATCATTTCTAACACATCGGTGGGGCACGCTCGGACACATTGGGTACACCCTATGCATGTATCATAAATTTTTACTGAATGTGACATGGGATCTATGAATTTTTGAACGTTATCAAATTTCGATCCAGTAAACTTGTAAATGAATCATATATTTAAACGCCAGATGAATCAACGATTTACCAGAAATTTTCTAATCAATGGACTTCTGGATCAGCTCATGAGAAGTGGCTAAGATACTTTGATTGATTACGTTTTCGTAAATAGAATCTAGATTCTAACATATTCTACATGCTAATTCAAATTGGTGGATATTCTAATTTTGATTATTATTCCTACTTATTCAATAAAGTCGATTGATTGATACGCGTTGATTTTCTGTTACGATAAATTGACGAAACAATAGCCAACCCAATAGCTGCTTCAGCGGCTGCAATAGCTATAACAAAAATTGAGAAAATATCTCCCTTTAACTGGCGACTATCAAAAAAATCAGAAAATGTTACAAAATTGATATTAACTGCATTCAATATAAGTTCAAGACACATAAGAGCCCTAACCATGTTTCGACTCGTGATTAATCCATAAATACCGATAGAAAATAAATAGGCACTCAAAACAAGTACATGTTCGAGCATCATTGACCAACTCCTTATCAATGTTGGTTCATTTCAATATGAACAAAAATTCAACAGATTCGAGATTGACTAGAATAGACCAAAACAAGTACGGAACAAAAGAATGTATTGAAAATAGATCAAATAAAAGAATCTCCCTTTTAGACATGAACAGTATTCAAATAGAATTTTTGTGAAATAGGTGGGATAACATAGAAGAAAGTGAAATTTGGATTGTTTGCTGTTGCTAGTTATAACGATTTATTACTGACGAGCCACAGCAATTGCGCCTATCAAACCAACTAAAAGAATTATTGAAATCAGTTCAAACGGAAGAAAAAAATCTGTTGATAAATGAATTCCAATTTGTTGACTATTACTTATCAAATCTTGTTCTATAAGTTGGTTTGATCTTGTAGTCCAAATAATCCCGTACCATGACGTATCGAAAATAGTAGTAATTAGCGAAAGAAGAATACTTGTACAAACCAGTGAAGTAACCCCATCCCCAACGATCGACAGATTCAAATCCTTGTAATATTCTGAATCATTCATGAACATGACAGCAAATATGATTAAAACATTTATGGCTCCTACATAAATAAGGAGCTGGGCAGCGGCTACAAAATGAGAATTTGAAAGAATATAGAATAAGGATATACAAACAAGAACCAATCCCAACGAAAAGGCAGAATAAATTGGATTGGTAAGTAATACTACTCCCAGTCCCCCTAATATAAGACCCGACCCCAGTAAAACTATAAGAAAATCGTGTATTGGTCCAGGCAAATCCATTATATGTAAAATAGGAGATAAATTGAAATGCTTTTCATGATCGTATTGACCCGACCGGGAAAAAACTAAAGGTTTTTTTTATTTTCATTTTATGATAGGTTCCTAATTGAATTCAATTCTAATCTATTAGGTATGATATGGGTACAATTGTTGGACAGTTTCTTTTTTGATTCTTTTATTTTCTTAAATTAAGAAAGAATAAGGATATTTTTTGAAAGTATATATTTCGAAATAATTACGACTCTATTGATAGATTTTTAATAAAAAAGTCGAAATTCTCATCAACCAATGAATTTCTAGTTGAATTTTTCATTATTGGCCAAACAAAGAGAAAGACCTTATCTCATTCTTTTAATTTAAACCAAAAAAACGGAACCTTAAGAATTGGTAATTTCTCTTTATTTAATAGAATAGGGCGGTTACCTACTCAGTTTTTCTTTGAGGCGAATTCAAAATTGTTCGAATTGTATAATCATCAATTACTGACATTGGTAAACGGCCCAAAGCAATTTGATTATAATTCAACTCGTGACGGTCGTAAGTAGAAAGTTCATATTCTTCAGTCATCGATAAACAATTTGTTGGACAATACTCAACACAGTTACCACAAAATATACAAATTCCGAAATTAATACTGTAATTAAGTAATCGTTTTTTTCGAATATCAGTTTCAAATTTCCAATCAACAACAGGCAGATCTATAGGACATACACGAACACATACTTCACAAGCAATACATTTATCAAATTCGAAATGGATTCGGCCACGGAAACGCTCCGATGTGATTAATTTTTCATAAGGATATTGAATAGTTACAGGCAAACGATTTGCGTGGGATAAGGTAATCATGAAACTTTGACCAATGTACCTTGCTGCTCGTACTGTTTGTTGACCATAATTCATGAACCCAGTTACCATAGGGAACATATCAGGAATCTATATGAATAGTTTTATCTTCGTTTCTTTCTCTTGTTTGAACTTGAACCAAGTCTATTGTTTGCTATTTACAGTGAAAAAAGTTGAAAAGAGGTTGTTAATAATAGATTACCGAGAGAGATTGGTAAAAGAAATTTCCATCCAAGATTTAAAAGTTGGTCCATTCTTAACCTAGGTAAAGTCCATCTTGTTGTGATAGAAATAAACAAGAACAAATAAGTTTTAGCTAATGTAATAAAGATACCAATTGTAGTTCCAAAGATTCCATCCACTTTATTTATTTCAAATAGCTCAGGAACAAATATGTATGGAATGGAAATATTCCAACCACCCAAGTAAAGAACCGTTACAAATAACGAAGAAAGTAATAGATTTAGATAGGAAGCAACATAAAATAAACCAAATTTGATACCCGAATATTCGGTTTGATAACCTGCTACTAATTCTTCCTCCGCTTCTGGTAAATCAAAGGGTAATCTCTCGCATTCGGCTAGGGCAGAAATTAGAAAAACGAGAAATCCTATAGGCTGACGCCACAAATTCCATCCCCAAAAACCATATTTTGACTGCGCCTCAACTATATCAACTGTACTTGAACTGTTAGATAATCATAGTCGGTGATAACATCACTGTTCCCACCGCTATTCCAGAACCGTACATGAGGTTTTCGCCTCATACGGCTCCTCGTGGGTCAAAAAAAATCTAAGGACCAGATCAGTATTATTTACTATTTAGCTAGCTATGGTTGTAGAATAGAAAGAGTCAAAATCTATTTGAGGGTCCAAAATTATACCAATGGAATTCCGTCTGCTATACTCTAAAATAATAATAAAAAAAGGCGCTTCCGAATTGATCTCACCCGTTAATAATTTGACTTTGTTGAGTAATAACTTAATCCTTAAATAAAAAACTCCTTTCAGAAATATCAATAAATAGTTTATTTCAACCCATCATTTTCGATTACGAAAAGGAATTAGACGTTACATTAGCTAATGAATCATGAGACAAATTATATCTCTCTAAATCTATGCTAAATATATGAAAAAGACGGAATAAAAAAGATTTCTTTTTTTTTTTTCTCTTGTTTGTTTTTCGTTCCTATTCTTCTTTCTTATAAAACCGATATAAGAGAAGGGGCTAAAACAAAAATCAAAAATAAAGGATTATTTCGTTCCTGATAGTCATTGCTTTAATGGGTGGATAGGAGCATACTCTGGATCGGAATCGCGGGAAGTACTGCCTTATCATTTCTACCAATTTAAAGCCCCAATTAGTATTCTTTTTATGTTATGCAGAAATCTCTTTTTAGATAATTTCCATAATCTCCATTACTAATCCTTTGTGCATTTTTGTGTTCCTAATCATCCACCCATTTTTTGTTCAATCGCCCGTTTCGTTTGATAATACATGTATGGTAGGTAATTCATACAAAGGATAGTGCAAAGGCCATACGGTTGATCTTTTGAGCCCGCTTCAAGCTGGGTTGTCTAATCAACCAGTCTTGGGGTAAAGGACCTCTTCCGCTTATATTTATTTCCACTTAACTCTTGTCTTGTACATAGGAAATGAGACTCCATTTTTTTTTACTGCAAATTGATAAGCTGCTTTCTTTCACTCATATATAACTATCTAATTTACTTTATCAACCAAAAGGATAATAAAGAATATCTATTCAATTCGTTCAACTTGTTTTCTAAAGGGAAAGAAAAGAATGAATAGGGAAAAGAAAGAAAAGTTTGTATTTCAACGAATCGCACGTAGAGATATTGATAAAACACATAAAGTTAATGGTATTTCATAACTAATCGATTGAGCAGCAGCTCGTAAACCACCTAAAAAGGAATATTTATTATTCGATCCGTATCCTGACATAAGAAGGCCAACAGGGGCAATACTTGAAATGGCAATCCATAAAAAAATACCGATATTGAGATCGGCTAAAACAAGATGATAGCTAAAAGGAATTACTAAAAAACTTAGTAAAATGGATATGACTGCTATAGATGGTCCAATACTGAATAAACGGGTATTTCCTCTAGCTGGAAAAAGATTCTCTTTGAAAAGCAGTTTTGTCCCATCTGCTAGAGCTTGAAGAATTCCCAAAGGACCGGCGTATTCAGGCCCAATACGTTGTTGTATTCCTGCGGATATCTCTCTTTCTAACCATACAATTACCAGTACGCCTACTGTGATCCCCAATACAAGAGTCAAAATAGGGACAAAGATCCATACGATTCCATAGACCTCTTTGAAAAATTCCAATCTGGAAAAAGAATGAATATCTTGTACTTCTATTTCTGTTGTATAAACTATCATTTCAACGATCAACTTCTCCCATAATGATATCTATGCTACCTAGTATCGTCATAATATCAGCCAATTTCATTCCTTTAACTAACTGAGGAAGAATTTGCAAATTGATAAAACCCGGCGGGCGAATTTTCCATCTCCAAGGAAAACAACTTTTGTCCCCTATTAGAAAAATTCCCAATTCTCCCTTTGGGGCTTCAACTCTCGCATAAAGTTCTTGCTTCGGCAATTCAAATGTGGGAGAAGGTTTTTTACTAATGAATCGATATTCAAAATCATTCCATTCTGGATCCCTTTCTCTATCAAAGCATCGGATTTCTAAATTCTCATAGGGACCCCCTGGAATTCCTTCCAGGGCCTGTTGAATTATTTTTATGGATTCCGTCATTTCACTGATTCGGACTAAATAACGAGCTAATGAGTCTCCTTCTTTTTGCCACTGGATTTCCCAATGAAATTCGTCGTAACACTCATAATGATCAACTTTACGAAGATCCCATTGTATTCCAGATGCTCGTAGCATCGGTCCGGATAAACCCCAATTTATTGCTTCTTCTCCACTAATAATGCCTACTCCTTCAACCCGTTCTAAAAAAATGGGATTTCGCGTAATAAGTTTTTGATATTCAACAACTCCTGTTAAAAAATAATCGCAGAAATCCAAACATTTATCTATCCAGCCATAAGGCAGGTCGGCTGCTACTCCTCCGATACGAAAATAATTATGCATCATTCTCATCCCAGTCGCAGCTTCGAATAGATCATATACTAATTCTCTTTCTCTGAAAATATAGAAAAAAGGGGTCTGTGCGCCAATATCCGCCATAAAAGGTCCAAGCCATAACAGATGAGAAGCTAGACGACTTAACTCCAACATAATGACTCTGATATAGCTCGCTCTTTTAGGCACTTGAATATTTCCCAATTGTTCTGGTCCATTTACGGTTATTGCTTCTGTGAACATAGTAGCTAAATAATCCCAACGTGTTACATAAGGTAAAAATTGTATAATTGTTCGGTTTTCCGCAATTTTTTCCATTCCTCTGTGTAAATAACCTAATATTGGTTCGCAGTCAACAACATTTTCACCGTCTAGGGTAACGATGAGACGAAGAACACCGTGCATTGATGGGTGGTGAGGTCCCATATTGACTATCATAAGGTCTCTTTCTGTAGCTGGTCTATTCATAAGTTTTTCCTCGATTCATTCTTACATGAATTGCTGAAAACGAAAAGAAGTTTATCAAAATTCTCAAGATCCAATAAATGAAAAAACTAAGTAAAAATTTTTAAATTAACGATTTTTTAACTCCCGAATATCCAACTCACTAATTAATTCTTTATAGCGTACTCGATTTTTCTTTGATAAGTAAGACAGCAGCCGTTGACGTTTTCCCAGAATTTTTCGTAGACCTCTCTGAGATGAATAGTCTTTTCTGTGCAATTCCAAATGGGAAGTAAGTCTTCGTATCTTATTGGTGAAACTGACTATTTGAAAGTCAACAGACCCCCGCTTTTCTTCTTTTTTTTCTTGAAAAATAACTGAGATGAATGAATTTTTTACCATAAAACAAAATCTTATCCCCTTTTATAATTTAAACTTTTTTGATGTGAATTTGATTAATCAGTAATAATAATATTAGTCATTTTGATATACAGAATGACCTTAAGTTCATTATAAACTTCCTACTTTTTTTATAAAATAAATAAATGAACAAAATCTTCTTATTTTATTTGTATAGGAATACAAAAAAAGAGAAGATTTTGTTCATTCATTTATAGATCTAATTGATAATATGTATGTCATTAAATGAGTATCCTCTTTCAGGATGGAATGTAAGACAATCCTCGCGTCTATCTATTTGTTTTCATATAGCCGACATATTCTATTACCTAATAATATATGTATATATGGCAAAATTCATGTAAATGGACTTGTAACTAACAAATTTTCAACCGTGGATACATATGTATCCTGACCATACTGAAACGACTGCCATTATGAGTATTAAACCAATAGCGATTCATACAAGCTAAATCTTCTAGTCGATAATTGGGCCAAAGAAAGAACTTCATTTTAATTAGTTTCTTTTTATCGATACCGAGATATTTGCCTCTATTTAAAACTTGACCACAGTTTTTTACCTGATTGCAAAATACCGGATTTCTATGTATATAATTTCTATCCCTTGAGTTTAAAAAATATAGAATTCGCAATTCTCTACGGCCTTTAGGGGATAAAAGAGTTTCAGGAACAAAGAAATCATAATGATTTTTGTCTCTATTTTGAGTCATTTTTTGATGTCTTAAAATGGATTCATCAAATTGATTCTTATCAAACCATTCTCGAAATTTTTGATTCCTTTGGTATTTATTCTTATGAAGGTATTTATTCTTATGAACCAAAAAAATACCTATGGTTTGATATAGAATCAATTGTCCATCGTTTTTTATAGACGGATAAGGATAGGTCGGTTCGATAATCAATGTTCCGCTTGTACTTAATTCTCTAGGAGTGCGCCCTTTTAGAGTCCAAATATCCACAGTCAGTTCTCCCCGTTTAAGATAGGATATAGCAACGTCCTTTGGATTTATCAATCTAAGCAGGAGACAATAGGCTCTAATATTATTGACCATTTTTTGATTTCCAACCCTTTCACAGCTCAATTGAAAATAGAAAAAACTTTCTAGGAAGGAATAAAGCTCTATAGCTTCGGGGCTCATGTTGGCCTTTTTTTTTCTACGTTGTTTTTTTATGCCTGATCTACCTCCATTTTCATCTGATAGAGGAGCCCCTTCCCCTTGGTTTAGAGGATCTTTTTCTTCTTGATTTCCATTCTCGAATCTAAGAATTCTTTTTTTTTTCTTTGATTCTATTAAAGGGTTACTTTCAGTAATGTTTTTCTTAATGTTTTCATTTCCATTCAAATGAAAGTTGAAAAGAAGTAATTTTATTGGTATGATCCCCGGTTGAATCTTATATGCATTATATAGTGGCACAAATTCTGGGAAGAACCAAAGTTCTAGTTCTGGATTCGAACTAATAGGATCTAATATTTCCTCATTCATTTCCATCCAATCAAAGAAGGATCTTTTTTTTTTTGTCAAAAAAGGATCTTTTTTTTTTTTGAATCGGTTGATTTTTGAATTTTGATAAATTGGTAAAGAAAAAGGACCCCTCTTCATTTTTTGATTCTTATTCTTGGTGCCGCTATTGGCCCAGTAATGAATCTCGACCTTATTATTTCTAAGGCAAAAATCAATCATTTTCCACCTACAAAATTTTCTATCTGGAAATTTCTCCTCAGCCATAATATCATTTTCTCCTAGATAATTATAAATAGGTAGCCCATCTGGCATATCAAAAAATTTGCGTTTATCTATCTTGTAATTATCAAAAATCTCTTCTTTACTATTTATTTGTAATGGTGATCTATAAATATATGAGTCTTTCTTCTCTTCATAATTAATAGATTTATATGAGAAAAAATCATGTCTATGATGTTTTTTAAAATTAGATGATTTTTTATATTCTTGATTCAGTAATGAATCAGGTTCAAAATCATTTTGTTTTTCATCATGAATTAATCCTTCTTTTTCATATGAGTCCCATTTGTTAAAACCGTTTTTTTGAGTCATACAGTGTCGATTGACTTTATTTCGCCATTTTTCTGGTACTAATTTAAGCCAGCTAATCTGAGAGAAATCATATTGATAATGCCCCCTTAACCAGTTTTTCCATGGATTCCTTTCAGAATGCCAAAAGTCTTTATGTCTCAATCCAGAATGAAATATTCCCTCTTTCCGAAAAAAATCCTTTATTTCATTTTTAAGAAAAAGAGATGTTCCATAATATTGAAGGATAGACTTGAATTTATAGAAGTTAATAACTCGAGTTTGCGATATTTTATAAAATACATATGCTTGCGAGAAGGAGGACGAGTTACAAAAAGTTGTTGAATTCTTATTTTGAATATTATCAAGGGAATTTTTTTTAGTTAAAATAAAGTGAAATTTTTTTGTATTTCTTTTCTTAATTCTTTTTTCATTTTCTTTCTTATTGGAAATGGATTTCTCGATCATTTTTTTTCTTGATTCAATAAAAAGTTGCGCATTGGTTCTTGCAATATTAATGATACATAGAAAAAAATCTATGTATATTTTTTCCATGAAAAATTTGATAAAAAAATAAAATTTACGGATTAATCGAGTATTTCTTCTTTTTAATATTTGACAAAATTTTTTTAATGATTCTAATATTTTATTATGATAACTTTTTTTATTAGAATTCATATTTTTTTCTTGAGTTAGAAATCCATTTTTCTTCTCATTTAGAATTCTTTCTAGTTTCTTGTTGATTGTACTTGTTCTCTCAGTCAGATCTTTCATTTTTTTTTCTGTCAGTGAAAAATTTGTCCATTCTGTAGATCGAATTTGAATAGGTGATTCACGAATCATCTGATTATTCATTATAGAATCGTCGGTTTTAGTTTCACCCAATTCGTAGTTTTTGATGCTCCATTTTTTTATTTCTTTTGACACCTTTCGAAGAAATTTTGCTCGTTCTTTAAAAACATTAAAAACTATAAAAGACTTTTTTTTTAATTTTTTCACTTTTTTTTTCAGTTCTTTAAAAATAGGTTCAAAAAATGAAGACCCTTTTAGTTTTTGAGGGGGACCAAAAGGATGGTCAGTTTCCAGTCCAAAAACTGTCAAAAAACTAAAATCATTTTTTTGCGCTTTCTGTGTTTTCAAGGGTTTTAACTTAGATCGGTGCCAAGGTTTCAGGTAAAAAGGAAATAAGATTTTTATCTGAATACCGTCTGTTAACCAGTTTTTTGGAAATTCTTTGTCGGATAATTCAACACCATTATAAGTGCATCGAATATGCATTTCTCGATTCCAATCCTTGAAGTCTTCGGACCATTCGGGACCTTGAAATAATAAAATACGCGCAATATTCTTAGCTATTATTAATAAAGGCAATCGAATATATTTCCGAAGAATTGATTGGCCTACTAATAAAAAACCTCTTACTGCTTGAGCATATGGAATGGTATCCCAAGCTTCTGCTATTTCCATTCGCACTCTCTCTTCGTCTTGGTATTTTTCAACCTTTCTTTTTTCTTTTGTATAATCAGAGATTTGTAATTTTTTGCTTTTTTTAGACATCAAATTTTGAAAAATTCCTTTCATCC